AGATCCAAAGTTTTTTCTTGACCTAACTACAAGGAGAAAGCGCTTTATATATATAAATAGAATATGGAAAGACAAAATGTAAAATCTAGAAAGGAAAAGATAATAGGAATTATTAGTTTTAGAATCGAATTGGATCGAAATAAAAATTTTATTTTTTCGACTGATTGTGCCATACCCTTTTTTATTCTCATTTGAAATATTATGGGAATGAGCCTATTGCTGAATCTACTGAGTTAAAAATAATTAAAGTAAATAAACTCAAGTCAAAACAAAAAAAAAAGTAAAAAAAAAAAGTAAGTATTCTAAGGTATAAGTTCACTCTTTATTCGAAACTAGAAAATGTATTAGATACAATAAAAAAGAAAAAATCAAAATACAAAATAAAAATGGAAGCGATTCCCCAAGTTTGTTCCTGTTCCATATTAATTTAAAAAGAATTTCGTTTTTGGAATGCAGTTATATGACACAGTTTTGATTATTATTTTAATATTAGTTTATTCAAGAGTTGCCCAACGAATCTGTTGATTCGGAATTGTGAGATGGGTCCATGTCAAATGTCAAAGATTATGAATTGATTTCTTTTTCTATCCCTGCCACTCTATTTTTGTTAGTACCTTCTAGAAAGATTGATGAATCAAAAACAAAAACTTTCAATTGGTAGGGTATTTTTGCTTATCTTCGTATCTTTTAAAAGTTGAAACTTAGGGAAGTGCTTTAGAAACATATGTATAAAAAGAAGATATTTCCTTTAGCTCCTTCATGCCTACTATAACTAGTTATTTCGGTTTTCTACTAGCGGCTTTAACTATAACTTCGGCTCTATTTATTGGTCTGAATAAGATAGGACTTATTTGAAATTCATTGAATGTGAATAATTCATAAAAAGAAATCTTTCTGTGGTATTCCAGATATTCTCTAGTTCCTTACCGTGTCGTGTTAATTACCAATTATTGGTCTATTGGTCATTGAGATTCCTAGCCAATACGGATTAATATTTAGGGATAGATATTACCTCTCTTTTTCCCCTTTCAAATAAATTAAATTGAAATGATTGAAGTTTTTCTATTTGGTATCGTCTTAGGTCTAATTCCTATTACTTTGGCTGGATTATTTGTAACCGCATATTTACAATACAGACGTGGTGATCAGTTGGACCTTTGATTAATTAACATCTCTTTTTTTAACTGACCCTCTTACTTAATTTCATTTTATTTAATTTAATCCGGGGGAGGTCAAGGTCAAATTCAGATTGCTGTTCAATTATTTCAGTTTAGTGTAATTTTCGATCTAACAAGCTAACAAGGCAAGAGCGGCATCACGCTCTGTAGGATTTGAACCTACGACATCGGGTTTTGGAGACCCACGTTCTACCGAACTGAACTAAGAGCGCTTTCTTATCACAACGGAAAAGACTATAAGGAGGGGGATTCTTTTTTTTTTTTTTTTTCTAACGCCAATAAATATTTCTTGCATGTGTATACTATCACATATCATTAAAGATTATGTATGTCCAAATTGAATCGATCGAAAATAGATCTCTCGTTACTGTTCAGAGGAACAGTAATAGGTAGGGATGACAGGATTTGAACCCGTGACATTTTGTACCCAAAACAAACGCGCTACCAAGCTGCGCTACATCCCTTTCAATTGGTCTACAGTATCATTGTAGAGAATCCCCGTCTTGTTTTCCACATCCTTATTCTCTTTCCTCCATTGATATGCAAAATGGATCTCGGCATTTCTTTTTTTTTTTTCGTCTCATATCATATAACATATAATAAATGAATATTTTTCTCGGGAATTCTCAGACGGAAAGGGACCCATTTTTCTGCTTTAAGAAAAAGAAAAAAAATATTATCTACCGAATCATTGCACATTTCCATTTGAATTAGGGATTCCGCACACAAATAGAAGGTAACTACATATACATCTCTTACCATAATGTATTACAATATGGAATACAAAAAAAGAAGGAGGATTTTCAATGCGAGATCTAAAAACATATCTTTCCGTGGCCCCGGTACTAAGCACTCTATGGTTCGGGTCTTTAGCAGGTTTATTGATAGAAATCAATCGTTTATTCCCCGATGCGTTGACATTTCCTTTTTTTTCATTCTAGTTATTGACATAGAAAGGGGTGAAGAAGAGTAGAGATAGAATCAAATATTTGTCTCTCGTTCCCCTCTTTTCTTGTTCTTTTTTTTTTGGAATTCGATAGATAGAATAAGGGGCGAACGAGAAAGAAAAAAGTGGATTCAACCTCATCGAAACTCGGGTTCAGGCTCCAATTAAATTCAAAATACAGTTAAAGTGAAAAGAAAAGCGAAATGAAAATGTGGCTAGGAGAAGAGTATCATACAATACAAGATACTTAAATGGAATACTGTACTGTGAGTAGCAATATAGTTGAGTAGAAATATAGTTAGAAATTTTTGTATTACTTACTATTTACTATATAGATTGCAACAAAATCTTGATTTCAGAATTGGATTTTGAGTTGTTAGCAACTTCTATTTTTTTTTGGTTCCTTTCTTCTTAATTCGCTTTGGATCGGAAAATATAGAAAATATAAAAGTTGGGTGAATCAAAAACCGAAAGGAGGTTCATGGCCAAGGGTAAAGATGTCCGAGTAAGGGTTCTTTTGGAATGTACCAGTTGTGTTCGAAACTGTGTTAATAAGGAATTGGCGGGTATTTCCAGATATATTACTCAAAAGAATCGACACAATACACCTAGTCGATTGGAATTGAGAAAATTCTGTCCCTATTGTTCCAAACATACAATTCATGGGGAGATAAAGAAATAGATATAGATCCAATCGAGTGCTTGTGTGTCACTCTTCCAAGGAACATGAAAAAAAATTAGATAGATAGATATCTATCTATTATTCATATATTTAAATAGAAACAACTAAATAGAGAAAAACAAATCCTATTAATTAATTTTATAAATCTTAATTTTATAAATCATTTTTGATTGGACCGGAATAGGATTTTAAGGATAAGGAATAAAAAAATTATGGATAAATCCAAGCGACTCTTTCTTAAATCCAAGCGATCTTTTCGTAGGCGTTTGCCCCCGATCCAATCGGGGGATCGAATTGATTATAGAAACATGAGTTTAATTAGTCGATTTATTAGTGAACAAGGAAAAATATTATCTAGGCGAGTGAATAGATTGACCTTAAAAGAACAACGATTAATTACTATTGCTATAAAACAAGCTCGTATTTTATCTTCGTTACCTTTTCTTAATAATGAGAAACAATTTGAAAGAAGTGAGTCGACCACTAGAACTACTGGTCTTAGAACCAGAAAAAAATAGGCTTACTCCTCAATTGAATCAAAATTCCAAGCAGAACTCAAACACCTGGATGTTTTCGTCAACAAATCCTGGAATCCGTTGTGTTGTAAGAAAAAAAGAATTCGAGAATTCAGAATAAATAGAAATCTTTTTTTTATTTGAGGGTGTTCGCTTATTTTGACGATTTTATCATCTTATCCCGATTTTATCATAGTAATTTCTATTCTACCTTCCCGGAGTTCATTCTCCAGAGAACTGCATTTAAAAGATTCTGGAAGATTCCTTCCAACCCCCTTATTTTATGATCTCATTGGAAATCATATAAAGACAATTACTATTTGATATAGCTATTTGTGCAAGTATTTTACGATTAAGAATCAACTGCCCCTTATACAGATTGTATAGTAATCTACTATAAATATAGGATATTCGATTTCGCCGAATCACTGCATTTATTCGAGTGATCCACAAACGACGAAAATCTCTTTTTTTCCTATCTCTATCATGATGAGCCGAAGCCAAAGTTCTTATTTTCTGTTGAGTAATTGTTCGAGTAAGTCTTGAATGAGCCCCGCGAAAGCTTGATGCAAATAAACGAAGTTTTGTTCTACGTCTCCGAGCTATATATCCTCGTCGAATTCTGGTCATTGAATAAATGAAACTTTGATGAATAACTAATTGATTTCCTTTCTTTCAGTTATTCATTTCCCCTTTCCTAGTCTATTAAGAACAAAACGGATTCTTCCAATTTATAAGAGGAAAATTCCAATGGCTTTTGCTACTATAACCTTCCCGACCACGCTTTTTTCCTTTTTTCTAGGCGCATTGGAAATAAAATAAAGTAGTAAATAGAAATAGATAAACAAATTGTGGGTTCCATCGTCTCTATGGTTATTTCTTAAACGGTGAGGTCCTTTCTATACACCGGAGCCCTTTCCTCCATTTAATCAATGCTATTGTATTGGTAACTTGTACAGTTACCACTCTTTGGCTCTACCCATGAATTTTCCAGTAATAGGTCTTTCATAACGAGATATACCTTATACAGTAACGGTATTTAATTATGAAGTTTGGTTGGGTAGCTGACCCTGTTAGTCCGTTCTTGCAAGAGTAGAAACATAATCTTTCCGCTTTTTAAATAGGATTTCCCCCCGCTTAATGGATAACTATTTGTTACCAATGGGGAATTCTTTCTCATCTTAAATTGCAAATTGAAGTGATTGACTTTGCACCAATGGAAACCGTAAATTTCATACACAATAGAAAGATAGGATAGATCTATCCTTTTTAGTTTTAGATAGTGAATGGAGTTCTTCCATTCTATCCGATTCAATGGTACTGATCATTGATATTGGAAAATTTCTTTTCTTTCTTTTGTTTTGTCTCAACCCATGATTTAAACGAGTCGCACATACACCCTCGTACATGTTCCTCGGCGCTGAGGGCATCCCCCAAGAGCGGGGGATTTCATGACGTTTCTGATTGGCTGTCTTGGGTTTCTAATAAGTTGTTTAATAGTTGGCATGCTGAATTATACATTAGGGGTTGGTTTAGATCGATCCTAACCGGACGATTATGAATTTCTTCTATTAAATAGATTAATAGAATATTAAACCCTTAAGAAATAAGAAGATAAAATCTGAAATCGTGTATTTGCGTGAAATCACTGCTATTTTTTATACAACCGCTACAAGATCAACAATTCCATGAGCTTGGGCTTCTGTTGCTGACATAAAAACATCCCTTTCCATGTCTTCGGATACAACCCATAAGGGCTTGCCTGTTCTTTGTACATAAACCCTTGTAAGGGTTTCGCGCAGTTTCAGTAGTTCTTCCGCTTCCAGGATAAATTCGACGGTTTGTGCCTCATAAAAAGCGGCAATAGGTTGATGGATCATTACCCTGATTAGAGAGATAAAATGATATAGATAATATAACATAATAAAAGATTCCTATAGCTCGACGATCCGGGGAGGGGAAGAGAGAAAGAATAAGAAAAAGATAGAATTGAACAACCGTACGGGCATTTTTGCGCATTGCATACGGCTCTCCAATAGACTTCACTTTTTTACCTTTCATCGAAGAAAGAGAAAATATGATGTCTCTTATACCCAGATCGGTAAATGATCCAATTACCACTCTTCTTTTTTTTGGAGGAGTTAAAAAATACTAGGATGGCCCCGTTGCTTTCTATATTTATTTCGGCTGTTATTCAGCAATCCCAAAGTTTCTTTCTTTTTTTGATTTTCGTACTCTTTGATAACCTAAATCCTGTTAATAATCCTCTAGTGTGAAAAAAGTTTGTGACGCTGAAATAGGCCTACGATAGGTAAGATAAAGTCGTAAATACCCTTCCTTTGTCTCATACTACTCTTTCAATATATAATCGAGAATCTTTTGAAAAAAAAAAAACAATAAAGAATTTGGATATCGAATTCGAAGTGCCGTGCTATTATTACTGAATATTAATAATTCATATGGTGAAGCCATAGTCTTCTTTTTTCTCTCAAATAAAAAACTCATTGGCGCTAAGCGTGAGGGAATGCTAGACGTTTGGTAATTGCTCCTCCGACCAGGATAAAAGACCCCATTGAGGCGGCCAATCCCATGCATATTGTGCGTACATCTGGTCGCACAAATTGCATAGTATCATAAATAGCTATTCCGGGTATTACCCAGCCGCCGGGAGAGTTTATAAACAAATAAAGATCCTCGGTATCTTTCTCTATACTGAGATATACCATAAGACCAATAAGTTGATTCGAGATCTCGCTATCAACTCCTTGGCCTAAAAAAAGTAATCTTTCTCGATAAAGTCGGTTGATTGGGATAAAATTATATCCTTTACCTTTAGGAGTCGTACAAACACCTTTTGATGCATACGGTTCAACATGCGAAAAAAATCAATGTGTAAACTCCAGTCGAACTAACTTTTCATTGATGTATTTTTTCATCGAGATCCGATTCAAAAATCACGATGTCATTTTCTTGTTCCTGAATGGGCTTTTTCAATTTTTTTTAGGTTTATGCTCTATTCCGAGTAAGGATCTGCCCGATTTTGATTTGTACATATAGGACAAATGACCCCAATACCACGTCTTTTTTTTGCTATTACCCCCCTTTTCTTTTCAATTCATTTCTTTCATGCCTTCTGTTAAATGTTAAATATTCAACGTATTCATATTCATTCCCTTTTGGATTCGATTGATTAACGGTTTGAGATCATTCCTATTTAACGAAATCGAATCGTTTATGATATAAGTAATAATCATAAATATATTACCAATTGGGTTTTTTAAACGGAGCCTGGATACTTCATTTTATTGGTCCAGCCAAGCCGACCATAAATTATTTTAATTGCTAATATTATATTAATCTAGATACTTCCTCACAAAACCGATCTACTTGCACTTCATTGCGCTTCACGCTACAAATTTTTGATAATTCCATTTTCTTTTGAGGGCGAAACAGAGGATATCTCCATCGAGGGAGAGAATGGGGAAATCCCATATGACCCAATATATTTGATAAGTCGCACTATACGTCAACCCAAGATGTATCGTCCTCTCCGACACTTCGAAAAGGTACTTTTGGAACACCAATAGGCATAAACTGAAAGAAAAAAGAATTAAGTACTCTATTTCACTTTGATGTGGAAGCGTAATAATGTGCTTATTATCTTAATAATATCGACCTTTATCATATTTTATATATAGATTGAATAAGTTCAGAAAATAACGTAAAGGAAAATTCTTACGAATGGCTCTTTGAATGATGACCAAATAGAGATGCATTCGCTCATAGAAAAGGGAATCAACCCCCATTGCGTATTGGTACTTATCGAGTATAGAATAGATCTGCTTCTCTTTTTTTCTACGAACCGAACTGTTCCATTATTACTAAATACTAAAAGAATAGAACAAATATTAATCCTTTTTCCGAGCTAATCGGCTGAAAAAAAAGGGCGGTCCATAGCATAGTTTTTTTCAATGCAATAATGAAATAAAGTTACATAGTGTCTATTTTTTGTTGATAAAGGGGTATTCCCATGGGTTTGCCTTGGTATCGTGTTCATACCGTCGTATTGAATGATCCCGGTCGTTTGCTTTCTGTCCATATAATGCATACAGCTCTGGTTGCTGGTTGGGCCGGTTCAATGGCTCTATATGAATTAGCAGTTTTTGATCCCTCCGACCCCGTTCTTGATCCAATGTGGAGACAAGGTATGTTCGTTATACCCTTCATGACTCGTTTAGGAATAACCAATTCATGGGGCGGTTGGAGTATTACAGGAGGGACGATAACGAATCCGGGTATTTGGAGTTACGAAGGTGTAGCTGGGGCACATATTGTGTTTTCTGGCTTGTGCTTCTTGGCAGCTATTTGGCATTGGGTGTATTGGGATCTAGAAATATTTGGTGATCAACGTACAGGAAAACCTTCTTTGGATTTGCCTAAGATCTTTGGAATTCATTTATTTCTCTCCGGAGTAGCTTGTTTTGGGTTTGGCGCATTTCATGTAACAGGATTGTATGGTCCTGGAATATGGGTGTCCGACCCTTATGGACTAACTGGAAAGGTACAGGCGGTAAATCCAGCGTGGGGTGTGGAAGGTTTTGATCCTTTTGTTCCAGGAGGAATAGCCTCTCATCATATTGCAGCAGGGACATTGGGCATCTTAGCAGGCTTATTCCATCTTAGTGTCCGTCCGCCTCAACGTCTATACAAAGGATTACGTATGGGCAATATTGAAACCGTTCTTTCCAGCAGCATCGCAGCTGTCTTTTTTGCAGCTTTTGTAGTTGCTGGAACTATGTGGTATGGTTCAGCAACTACCCCCATCGAATTATTTGGTCCCACCCGTTATCAATGGGATCAGGGATACTTTCAGCAAGAAATATATCGAAGAGTTAGTGCTGGACTAGCCGAAAATCAAAGTTTATCAGAAGCTTGGTCTAAAATTCCTGCAAAATTAGCTTTTTATGATTACATCGGAAATAATCCGGCGAAAGGGGGATTATTCAGAGCGGGTTCAATGGATAACGGGGATGGAATAGCTGTCGGGTGGTTAGGACACCCTATCTTTAGAGATAAAGAAGGGCGTGAGCTTTTTGTACGTCGTATGCCTACTTTTTTTGAAACATTTCCAGTTGTTTTGGTAGACGGAGATGGAATTGTTAGAGCCGATGTTCCTTTTAGAAGGGCAGAATCGAAGTATAGTGTCGAACAAGTAGGTGTAACTGTTGAGTTCTATGGTGGCGAACTGAATGGGGTGAGTTATAGTGATCCGGCTACTGTGAAAAAATATGCTAGACGTGCTCAATTGGGTGAAATTTTTGAATTAGATCGTGCTACTTTGAAATCCGATGGTGTTTTTCGTAGCAGTCCAAGGGGTTGGTTTACTTTTGGACATGCTTCGTTTGCTCTGCTCTTTTTCTTCGGACACATTTGGCATGGTGCTAGAACCCTGTTCAGAGATGTTTTTGCTGGTATTGACCCAGATTTGGATGCTCAAGTGGAATTTGGAGCATTCCAAAAAATTGGAGATCCAACGACAAGAAGACAAATAGTCTGATGCAACATTGCTCTGTTATTTTTCGCTTCTGGCTTCTATTTTCTGTTTGTGATTTTACATAAGGTACTGGAGAAATCTGGCTTGAAATCGCCGCCTTTTCCCTTTTCTTTGATTCTTCTTTTTTCTTTAATTCGGGAGATAATCCCAAATAAACAGGTATGGAAGCTATAATTGTAAACCGCGATCGAATTTATGGAAGCATTGGTTTATACATTCCTCTTAGTTTCGACTCTAGGGATCATTTTTTTCGCTATCTTTTTTCGGGAACCGCCTAAAGTTCCAACTAAAAAAGTGAAATGATTTTTCATTATCCCAATTGACGTAACGGGCCTCGCAATATTGCAATATTGCGAGGCCCGTTACGTCAACTAGTCCCCGTGTTCTTCGAATGGATCCCTTAGTTGTTGAGAGGGTTGCCCAAAAGCAGTATATAAGGCGTACCCAGTAAAACTTACAAGTAAACCAGATATAGAGATGGCGACTAGGGTTGCTGTTTCCATTCTTATATAATTTCAAGACCACAATGGATCTATGATAAGATCGTTTATTTACAACAGAATGGTATACAAAGTCAACAGATCTCAATGAATAAAAAATAGGATTTATGGCTGCACAAACTGTTGAGGGTAGTTCTAGATCTAGTCTAAGACGAACTGCTGTAGGGGATTTATTGAAACCATTGAATTCGGAATATGGTAAAGTAGCTCCTGGATGGGGAACTACTCCTTTGATGGGTGTCGCAATGGCCCTATTTGCGATATTCCTATCTATTATTTTGGAGATTTATAATTCTTCCGTTTTACTGGATGGAATTTCACTGAATTAGAGTTACAAGAACCACAAAATCCTAGCTTTTAAATACAAAAAGGGAAGCATTTAGGTCCCGGATTTGAATTTTAGCTCATTTTTTTTTTGGTAGTTCGACCGCGCAATTTTTTTGTTTCTGTATTTCCGGAATATGAGTGTGTGACTTGTTATAATTGATCCTATTGATAGTACAGAGAATGGGTCTGTCGTCTTGATAGAGACGGTTTTACCCCGTCGGATATTTATTCTAGTATCTGGAGCACGGAATACATGAAATAGATCACGAAGTATTCGAACTATGATTCATACTTAATA